CCAATCAGAGGAATAATTGGGACTAGGGTCTCGAATTTATTAATAGAAGTATCCATTAGAAATGAATTCTCTAGCATTTGAATCCTTACCACCGAAGTGTTTAGTCGTACACTTGAAAGATAGCCCAGAAAATATAAGGAATGATTGTATAATTGGTTTATATGGATCCTGTCCGGTAGAGACCACAAGTAAAAATGACATTGCCAAAAATAGACAAGGTGAGATTTCCATTTCTTCATCAGAAGATGAGTCCCCTTTGAAGCCAGAATGGATTTTCCTTGATATCTGACATAATGCATGAAAGGGTCCTTGAACAACCATAGGGTCTTCTGAAAATCATTACGAAGCACTACTACAAGATGTTCTATTTTTCCATAGAAATGTGTTCGCTCAAGAAAAGTTCCAGAGGATGTTGATCGTAAATGAGAAGATTGTTTACGGAGAAACACTAATACGGATTCACATTCATATACATGAGAATTATATAGTAACAAGAAGAATCTTTGATTCTCTTTTGAAAAAAGAGAAATGGATTTCTTTGGAGTAATGAGACTATTCGAATTACGATACTCGTGGAGAAAGAATCGCAATAAATGCAAAGAGGGGGCATCTTGTATCCAGCAGTGAAGGGTTTGAACCAAGATTTCCAGATGGATGGGATGAGGTATTAGTATATCTGACACATGATTTAAATGTGATAATTTATCCTCGAAAAAGGGAAATATTGAATGAATAGATCGTAAATTATGAGATTTTGCTATTTCTTTTTCTTCTAGGGAAGATACTAATCGCAGCGAGAATGGAATTTCCATAATGACTGCAAAACCCTCTGATACCATTTGAAAATAAAAATTCTTGTTGTGCCCAACGAAAATAGATTCGTTGGAATCATTAACCGAAAGAATCAAATGATTCTGTTGATGCATTCGAGTAATTAAACGTTTCACAATTAGTGAACTGGATTTATTGTCATAACCGAAATTTTCCATAGGTTCGTAAAAAATCGATCCATTTAAACCATGATCATGAGCAAGTGCGTAGATATACTCCTGAAATAGAAGCGGATATAGGAAGTGTTGTTGCCTAGATCTATCTATTTCTAAATATCCTTGTAATTCCTCCATTTGAAATTATACAAAGGCACGGGGGATTTCTTGGGTTATCAAATGATACATAGTGCGATACGGTCAGAACAGGGTATATAGTAAGAAAAGAATAGATACCCCGGAGACGGGGAGTCCAATGAACGGATCCTCTCTCTTTCCATCCAATTTGTTTGTGTTCGTTATAGTTACAAGAGATGATTAGAAATCCTTTATTTTTGCAACCCGATCGCTCTTTTGACTTTGGAAGAAATTATCTTTATCAGTATACCGTTTCTTCTACACATTCGTCTCCACTCCATAATAGAGAAAGAATAGTTAATAGTTAGGATTCATGAAAAAAAAAGGAATCGATGATCCACTCACAGGAGAACCCTTTCCCGCATAAGGCACTAATCTATTTTTAACGTCTAATTAGATCGGGTAATCATTCGAATTATGAACCGAGCTCGTTGCTTTTGGTTTCCTTATAATTGGAGCCATTAGGGCTCTATCCATTTATTCACTCGACCAAACTGTGAATTGATTTGGTACCGTTCCAAGAATCAAAACAAGATTTTCTACCGACCCAGGAAGTATTCTCAGAGTTCTCCATTGATACGACATGCTGTTTTTTCCATTCATTCCCTTTCAGGATCAGTCGTGGTCTTACAAACCATACCAATGGTATGGACGAATCTGTTGCTTCATCCAAATGTGTAAAAGATCCTAGCCGCACTTAAAAGCCGAGTACTCTACCGTTGAGTTAGCAACCCGTATAAATATGGTGTGTAGATACGATCGGAATCAAAAAATAAATAAATAAATAAAGAGATTGGATTGCCCTACCCCATCAAAACATTGAACTAGCAACAAATCTAAAAGAAACATTTGATGATCAATTATGAACATCAAAATGTTCAGATCAGATTCAAATACAACGGATTCACGGATAAATATAGATAGATGTAAAAATTTGTGGACCCTCCTGTTTTGATCATTTTTTTTTCATTATCTTAAGAAGATACTTCTTGTGTCACAGTGAATCCGGCGAACCTAGTGAAGTAAAGAAACAAACTTATGGGACGTAGATAAATAGATCTATTTATCCACGATCGAATTATATTTGATCGATACACCATTGTCAATAGAAATGGAATTTTGAGAAAAAAAAATGAAATAAAGAAAATAAAGACTTGTGTTGGATTGGCACTACATAGATAAGAAATGAAGTGTGTGGGGGGGGAATAAATAAAGAAGAAGTAGGAAAAAAATCTCTGGTTTTCAATAGAAGTACAAACAATAGCAAGATTGATCCCTTATTTATTCGTAGAGTCCCAACGAAAACCATCTGATTGATGGCAATCCCCTCAATTGCCAGTTATTTCACTCAATCTTTTTTTTTTCTATTTCATAAATTTTATTTCGTTTGATTAATTCGAAGTTCCTTAAATACTTCCGCCTTCTTTGAAATATCATGAACAGTTCCTGTAGGTTGAGCGCCTTTTTCAAGGAAATATAGAATAGCAGGAACATTTGAATAAGTTTGGTTCTTTATCGGATCGTAAAAACCCACTTTACGAAGATCTCTTCCTTCTCTTCGGGATCGAACATCAATTGCAACGATTCGATAGATGGCTCATTGGGATAGATATAGATGAACAATGCCCCCCCTAGAAACGTATAGGAGGTTTTCTCCTCGTACGGCTCGAGAAAGAATGATTCGAATTTATGTATTGTATATAGTGGCAAATGGATCCATAAAATCATCAATTAGATTAGGATTTGAGTCGTTTTTTTTTTTGGAAGGAATAAAAAAAAAGAAATCTCATTCGTACTCATAACTCAAGTTGGGTAATTCTCAAAGAGCTCGAAGGGAAATCCTTAGACATTTATTGAGCCGTCTCTAACCTCTTTTGTTTATCTCGTCTAGAATCGATTTTCCTTTCTCATTCTGATCTAGTTATTGAGACAATTGAAAATGGCGTTTCCTTGTTCCGGTATCCTTTATCTTTGCTTTGAATCATTGGGTTTAGACATTACTTCGGTGATCCTTAATTGTTTCAAAATGGCAGCAACATACCTTTTGTTCTTTCTATTGAAGAATCATACAAATGGTTGATTCCCCTGTGATACACTTTTGATCGAAATAGTTTTACCAATTCCGACAAATTTTCCTTTTTTTGCTTTTTTATTTGAAACTTGTTCGAATTTGCGATTTCTATATCGAAGATATACTTACGAAGTTGTTCCAACTTATTGACTGGCACTAACCCTAGATCCTTCCCTCTGATAAATGAATCAAGAATTTATGCTCGAGCTCCATCATGTACTATTTACAACCCCCCCCAATGGGGTCCTGGTGGCACAGAACAAACTATGTCGAGCCAAGAGCATCTTCATTGATATATAAAAAAATGGTGGATGCAAGAATCCACAGCCGATCATGTCCTTCAAGTCGCACGTTGCTTTCTACCACATCGTTTCAAACGAAGTTTTACCATAACATTCCTCTAATTTGGACCGGTATGGAATTGATTCAATATGGAATCATGAATAGTCATTGGCTCCATCGGTGCATAGTAGTCCATACTTTCTTTTTATATATGTATGAATAGGTATTTCTCTGGGGAAATCTCAGCAAAAAGCCAAATTAACCTCTTTTATAGGAATGAAACACATTTATAAAAAACACGAAGAAATGAGTTGCTTAACACTTATTTACATCTACATCTTCAACATATTGTTATATTGTTCGGGACGATCAATCATGAAAGATCCAATTCCAATTCTTTCTCGAACAACTAAACTAAAGACGAGTCTTTAATTCGATTACCAATACTGGAATTACCAATACTGGAACAAAATAAAATGAGTCATTAACCAAATAAGCTATTCTAATGACCCGGAAAAGTCGCAAGTGACTCGATAGGATAGATTCACCAATCTCACACTTCTTCGAATAGCGAGGATTTATAAGGTAAGGAATCATAAAAAAGAAAATGGTTTCAAGAATTTCCTACTTCGACATCATTATCATTACTATAAATAAGTTTTCCTGTAAAGACTGAATTTCATTTGATCTCTAAATCAATCAAATCAACAAGTCGGCACAATCACAACGAGTAACTAAAAAGTTTAGCAGATATCTCATTGATTAAAGAGACGCGAATTCGATCATCATAAGAGAAATCCATGTTTCTTTTCCAATTGAATCATCAATGATTTAAATCAGATGGATGGGTCGAGAAAAAAATCCAATTTAGTTGTTTTCATGGGGATGGATAGAAAAGAGCTCATGGAAGATAAGATTAAGGTCGCTATTCTTTCATCTGATTGAGAAAATCCCAATCGTAGGAATATGACCTTTCCGTATCCATCAGATACACCGAACAATTGTCACCGGGGGTCATCGTGTATATTTAAGAGATCACAAATCTTTTTCACCGAAACCGAAATACCGGTGTCACTGAAATAGAACAATAAAACTACATATGGGCATGGTTCATTTTCTACGGATTTTGCTTTATTTCAGGTTCAGAAATTTTTCCATTTCCATAAAGATAAACTAAAGTGAATGGAATCTATGAACCCCCCCCCCCCATCGTTACATTGATTTCCAATTATTCATTGGAGCCTGATGCAAAATAAAAGCAATTAAGTCCAAAGAAAATACATCTGTTCCGTATTGAACTTTATTGTTTGTTAATGAGATCCGGATGACACAGATATTGATTGAAATTGATACCTTCCTTTGCTAATTAACTCGTATCTACACGAATTCTATGGGGATCATGAATCATACTCAAAGCCAATCAAAAAAAGATCCTCTTATGGGATGCTATACCATCTTGTATAGGTACAAAGCCGAATGGGTCCAGATTAATTCGGTGTTTCTATTTTATTTTGCCCCACCCCAGTCTTAGGAGCTTTAATCCCAGTGATGGAATTAGTACCAAGAACTCCTCCTGTTTAGAATTCAGGATCCACATAAAATTAGTCATTTACCCCCATTTACTTTACCTTTCTTCCGCATGTCGACTCAGAATGCATCATGTGGGAATCCAAATTTGATAAATAGGGGGCATAAAGTTTCTCTAAATGACTAACTAACTTCAATATGAATATGAGCGGGGGGGAGACGGGCATACGCTGAATGGCCACCCAATCTTTTTTTTTTTGAATGGAACTTTGATCTTTGTTCCCATCCTACCTATATCAAAAAGATATTTATTTCCATCCACGTGTCATTGACACTCGATTCTGTTTCTGTTTGTGAGAAACAGAAACAGGATCGAAAGGTAGGATATGATTCTTCTCTGAATCATTAGAAATCAGAAAGAAAGATTGGATCACATTGTATCCAACATTACACTCTTAAACAGAGGATTGTTAAAGAAAAGAGCACAATCTTTGTTCTGATAGAATCGGTCTGGGACGGAAGGATTCGAACCTCCGAGTAACGGGACCAAAACCCGTTGCCTTACCGCTTGGCCACGCCCCATTGAGATTTCTATTTGACACTAATAACACTAATATGGATATTGGTTGTTCGTCAATTCCAGCCCAAATATCTATGGAATAGGTTGTTGCTAGGATTCGACACGTGTAGATGTAGAATCAAAAGAAATTCATTGATCATTATCTATAATTCAATTAAGATATTGTATGAAAGTATGATTCCTTCTATTCTCATTTGAGAATTGAAGGATTTTTGATTGGGGGAGTTCAAAGAAAAAGAAGGATTTTTTGTTTGGCCTATCTTCTCTTCTTTCTTCATTTTTCCCCAACTCACTAATAATGAAATTCTCCACAAGAGCGAAATTTTTGTTATGCTTAATATCTTTAGTTTGATCTGTATCTGTATTAATTCTGCCCTTCATTCGAGTAGCTTTTTCTTCGCCAAATTACCCGAGGCTTATGCTTTTTTCAATCCAATCGTAGATGTTATGCCAGTCATACCTGTACTCTTTTTTCTCTTAGCCCTTGTTTGGCAAGCTGCTGTAAGTTTTCGATGAGATCTTTAATACTGTCCTAGAAACATTCATGATTGATTCGCTAAAAAGGGAAAAATTCTATTCTAACAATTGATAAGATCAGATAAATCTTACATTATGAACTCTCGATTCAAACATTGAAATTCTTTTGGATAGCCGCGATGAATCTGGATCACCTCATTTTCTCATTCTGACTTTCCGGAAGTCAAAGACCTTATGTATGGTCCCTCACAATACCTAATTGTGGGTATGAAAGATCATTTTGGTAACGAAGGAATCAGAATCTTATTACAAATGAATTCCTGCAAATTCCTTTCTTTTCTAGAAACCACTCCATTTCTTGGTGTCAAAATGGGATATGTGGTACAAAAATAGAGAATCTATTCCCTTATTTCCCCCAAAAATGATCTTGGAGATTGTGTAATGCTTACTCTCAAACTCTTCGTTTACACAGTAGTGATATTCTTTGTTTCTCTCTTCATCTTCGGATTCCTATCTAATGATCCAGGACGTAATCCTGGACGCGAGGAATAAAATAAAAAAATCAGAAGTTTTTCGTTGCTTGATTTCTGAATTTTCTTATGATTTTCTCTATTCCATACATTTAACTAAGATAACAAGGGCTCGAGATTTTTTCGAATTCGAAAGATAACTCTCAAGTGATCAGAGGGAACGGAGAGAGAGGGATTCGAACCCTCGGTACGAATAACTCGTACAACGGATTAGCAATCCGTCGCTTTAGTCCACTCAGCCATCTCTCCCAATTACAAAAGGATAATTCATATGTGACGCGTGAAGTAAAGATTGATAAAAGTCTTTCTTTATCTTTCTTTTCTTTATTCTATATATATACGAATTTTATCAGCAATTGCATTTAGATAAGGATTCGAAACAGATATCTCCAATAGAAAGAGTACCTCTTTGATTTCGTACGAAAGGTTCTTTTATTCCCCCGGCCTGGCCAGTACCTATACCTAGCCAGGCCATTCCTTGTTTTGTTCCAATAAATCATAGATCAAATGATTTATCTGATTTGAAAACGAAAATACTTGTTATTGAAGCAGCAAGAAGGGCTATTTCCATTCCTATGACAGGAGTGTCATTTCTTATTATTCTTTGTTTTTCCTTTTATCGATTGACTTACTTTACTGGAATAAAAAAAAATGGAGTTATGGATTCTTCCGCAATTCAACTTATTTTTATGTTCCGACTTCAATGGCTCTTTCGGGCCGGAACTGTCAGTAACGATTCCCCCAGCAAAAGAAAAGATATAACTTTTTATTTAAATGAACCTTCTTCTCCTATTTCATTAAGTCCCCCGTCGGAACACGTCAGCACTCACTCCAATTTTCATGATTCTGATCCTATCTTGATTACGTCTCACTCCCTTGTTCGACAAATGGTCCATTCGTATACAATAA